ACGCTCAATTACTTCCATTTTTTATGTTTATCATAAATTTCCATATCTTTTTTGAATGTAATGAACCTATCCTCTCTTCTCTGTTCCATTCCAAAATAAATCGAAACGGATCACTAATCAAGACCAGAATATTCGGAGGACTCTTCTGACCAAACAAAAAATAAGTAATTGCCAGCAAAGTTGTTTTTTTTCTTCAAATCCAAAAATTTTTGTTACTTTATACGTAGGTCATCGACTCAGCGTTTGACATTTATTTACTATAGAATATGAAAGAAAGAATATTAATAAAAAGAAAGGATGAACATAACAATAAATAAAGGATTCAAACCATTTTATCGACATGAGTGTTCTATATCGAAAAATTTCTAACTATTCGTTTTTGTTATTTTAAACCGTCTCGGTATTAACATAGTGGTAGAAAGAATACCATGCTGCGCCTGGACTTCAAACGGTTTAGCTTTAACCATGTTAATGGTCCCACATTATTGGTTGATAGAAAATCAAAGTATATTTACCAACAAATTGCGAAATGCTACGGTTCTTACATATGATTTCTTTATTTATTCAGAAGTAATTCGCGAAATGATGCACCTTTAGTTATTAGTTATAAAGAAAAAAAGAGGTACAGCTGGTTGAATCCAACCTATTCTTGAAATAAACAACCCGCACACACTCCCTTTCCAAAAAAGATCAATACACCAATCACTACACTGAGATTTATTAGATTTGTTGCTAAAATATCGGTATTAAGCCCGAAACTCCCGGCGGATGGCCAGTGACCCAAGAAAACGAAAGAATCGGTTACATTTTTCATATGATCTCCTCTTATATTTCTTATATTATAAGATAAACTAAAAAAATCGTTGTATTACTTCACCCCTTTGCTACTTCTTCCCAATTAATTTTCTTTTTTCAATTGAGATTCCCAATAAGAATAATACTTATTGGAATAGAATTATTTAGAATCGAATTAGGTACTAGGTTTCGTGTGAATTGCAAAATACCTCCTTTGTTGCAACACTTCTACTTTGGACGAAGAAGGGGAAGGAAGGAAGAAAGTGAGTGGGTAACACTAATTCCTCATCCTCAAATCAGTCCTTCCCATGGTTTATTTTCTCAACGAAAACGCATAAGTAATTGTGTAGGGGCGATATTTTGATATAATGTGAAAAAGCAACCTGCAAGTCCAAGACCATAAAAGAAATACGTATTTCTCATATTTCTTTTCTCGGATTAAACAAAAGGATTCGCAAATAAAAGCGCTAATGCTACAACCAATCCATAAATTGTTAAAGCTTCCATAAAAGCTAAACTAAGCAATAAAGTACCTCGTATTTTTCCCTCTGCCTCGGGCTGTCTCGCAATACCTTCTACAGCTTGGCCCGCAGCAGTACCTTGACCAACTCCAGGTCCAATAGAAGCAAGCCCTACAGCCAATCCAGCAGCAATAACGGAAGCGGCAGAAATCAGTGGATTCATGATAAGTTCCTCACACACAAAAAAATAAATGGTTAATGATACAATCAACCAATGAATTATGACTTAATTATTCCCTTACTAATATTCATCCAGTCGAAATAACTAAAAACTCCGAATTGAAATAGAAAAGAAATAATAATATTATTGAATCATTAGAAAGACTTCATCTTTTTTAGTTCCTATTTGGAAAGTCTTTCTCAATCAATACAACTTAAGACAACTTAAGTTTTTTCCATTTCCTTTTTCTAATCAGTCTTCGATCTTTTTCTTTATTTTATCTGTTTATTCATTCAATTCACAGTCAAAAACGAAATGGAAGGACTTCGGTTGGCATCCCTATCTCAAGTAGGGCAAATGCAATATTACTTCATATATAACTTGTCAATATCTACTATCAAATATACATATGTTTCTTCCATAACGTAAACCGACTATTCTATCTTAAATTCAATCGGATTTTCTAATCATTCTTCGAAACATCTAATCTACAATAGTTAACTTTTAGATTCCACATACCTGGCGCAACCCCTCTCTACTAATTTCTTTTTTTTTTTAACTTCACTTTTCGAATATCTTTTTTTCTATTACCGTAAACTGTATTTGTATATTTAGAGAATACAAATAGATTATCTTGATAGAATAGAAAGAGTATCTTGAGCCACACATATATTGCCTTGATCTAAGCTAAAAAGGACTCTTCCTATGACTAATCAATGATGACCCTCCATGGATTCGCCTATATAAGCTGCAGCTAAGGTTGCAAAAATAAGAGCCTGAATACCACTTGTAAATAATCCAAGGAACATGACAGGTATAGGAACCACTAAGGGGACTAAAGAAACAAGAACAACAACTACTAATTCATCCGCTAATATATTTCCGAAAAGTCGAAAACTAAGTGATAGAGGTTTTGTGAAATCTTCTAAGATGTTAATGGGTAAAAGAATTGGAGTTGGTTGAATGTATTTACCAAAATAACCTAATCCTTTTTTTGTAAGACCCGCATAGAAATAGGCTACTG